AAGTAAATAAACATTGAAATTTTTAGTGCCTAAATTTTTTAGTAATTTTTTCTTAAGAAAAATGTGTTATTAAAATTTTATTAAAATTAAAAAATTTTTAATGTGTATATATATATATGCGATTGTTAACTCATATCACAACTTGTTAACTGGCACGTTCTTAAACCTGTCTTGAGTTTAGGGGTTTGGCAAGAGTAACAGGATTTTTAGGACGTAGGGGGTAAGGGGGTTTGTCGCGCGAAAACCTGAGGGCAGTGTTAGAGTAAGTTGAAGAAAGGGTAATATGTTATGCACTTGACTTAAAAGTTAGTGAATCTTATATTATGTCCTCAAATAATTATACTATGACATGCAAGGAAATGTACTACCTTATTTGGTGTTTGAATTTACACTTGAGATGCAAGTGAAAGGAAACCAAAAAGAGAACCCCATGCAGATAAAAAATGCTCGGCATGTGGGGTAAAGGGCTGTATGTTTGACACTATTGGCTAATCAGATGCCGTTTACCACTCACCAAGAGACCTTAGAGCGATGATCCTGAGAAAGGAATCAGATGCCAGGAATAATTAATAATTAACGACCCTTATTTATAGATGTCCCTGATTTTATCATTAATAGTTATTATCTTATTTATTGTTTTGAGTCTTATGCATAAATGGTCTTCTTGAATATTAGTACATGCTTTATGGTTAAGATAGTTAAATGGTGATAATACATAGTATGTATTTAACACATGCATTATATGTACTAATACATGCATGTATATGCATATAATGTTTAAAAACAGTTACGTGTGTCAGAGCATGGTAATTTATAACCCTATATGTATGGGGCGCATCCAACGTGTCCGTAGGTTAGATGTTGCAGAAAATAGTTTAGTTTAGAATCTTGGCTTTGGGAGTCAGGGGTGTGAGTTAAAATCTCTCTTTTCTGGGCGGGGCGGGTTTTAGGGAGGAATTTAACCTCCTATCTTCGGATTACAAGACCGATGCTTTATATTAAGCTACTAAAACAGTCTTAGTTTACTGTCTTATTTTCTAGTCATCCTTCTATTTTAAGTAATATTCATAAGAGTGAAAAGTATAAGATTGATGCAATTTGTCCAATAATAATGAAGGGGTGCTCTACTGGTATCCCTCCAATTCATGTAAGAACTACCATGTCTCCTACTAATAACCAGAAGAGGAATTGGGTTGGGGGACGGAATGATATTCCTCGCAGTTTTGAGGTGTGTAGAAGTGGTACTAGAAATAATACTAGGATGGAGAATAGTAATGCAAGAACCCCTCCAAGTTTGTTAGGGATTGAGCGTAAAATGGCGTAGGCGAATAAGAAGTACCATTCTGGCTTAATGTGGGGGGGAGTAACCAGTGGGTTTGCTGAACTGAAGTTTTCTGGGTCTCCTAGGAGGTTTGGGGAGAATAGTGATAAAGTTATAGGGTCTAGTAGAATGCCGAACCCTAAGATGTCCTTATATGAGAAGTAGGGATGGAAAAAGATTTTGTCTGAGTTGAGGTTGAGTCCCATGGGGTTATTTGATCCTGTCTCGTGGAGGAAGATGAGGTGGAGTATTGCTGCGCCTGTAATGACGAATGGTAGTAAAAAATGGAATGCAAAGAACCGTGTGAGGGTTGGGTTGTCTACGGAGAAACCCCCTCAGATTCATTGAACCAGTGTGTCTCCTAAATAGGGTACTGCGGATAGTAGGTTTGTAATTACTGTGGCTCCCCAAAATGATATTTGTCCTCACGGTAGGACATAGCCAACAAATGCTGTCATTATAACTAATAGGAAAAAGCCTACCCCGATGTTCCAGGTCTCTTTGTTTGTGTATGACCCGTAGTACAATCCGCGGGCGATGTGCATGTATAGGCAAATGAAGAAAAATGATGCTCCGTTAGCGTGTATGTTTCGGATTAACCACCCGTAGTTTACGTCTCGGCATAAGTGAACTACCGATGAGAAGGCGGTTGATATATCTGAGGTGTAGTGTATCGCTAGGAATAAACCTGTCACAATTTGAGTGGCCAAGCATAGTCCTAGTAAGGACCCAAAGTTTCATCATACTGAGATGTTAGATGGGGTTGGTAGATCAACTAGTGCGTCGTTAGCAATTTTGAGTAGTTGGTGTGTTTTTCGTAGGCTTGCCATTAAGTGTGTTCTTGTAGTAAAATAATTACAGTGGTTCTTCAAGCCAAAGATCTTGGTTAAAGTCCGAGCAGGAATTATGATGTCTTCAATGTCTTTGTTACTAGTAATTTTAGTTTTAGGTCTTATTGCGGTTGCTTCAAATCCCACTCCTTACTTTGCAGCTATTGGTTTGGTGGTTACAGCGGGTGTTGGTTGCGGGATTCTAGTTTATTGTGGGGGCTCTTTTTTGTCTTTGGTTCTTTTCTTGATCTACTTAGGCGGCATACTTGTAGTTTTTGCCTATTCTGCGGCTTTAGCTGCCGAGCCCTTTCCTGAGGCTTGGGGGGGGCGCTCTGTGGTAGAATATGTTCTAGCCTACTTATTTTGTGTTGGGTTGGTAGCTGGGTTCCTTGGGGCCGGGTGATATGAGGGGTATTGAGTTGTTGTTGATGGTTTAAAGGAGTTTTCTATTCTACGTAATGACATAAGTGGTGTTGCTGTCGTCTACTCTTTTGGTGGTGGGTTATTAGTGGTCTGTGCTTGGGTACTGCTTTTAACCTTGTTTGTGGTGCTGGAGTTGACCCGTGGTCTGGATCGTGGCAGTGTGCGATCAGTTTAAAAGAGCGGAGTATGTAACAGGTCAAGTAGGGCTAGTGATATTGAGAAGATGGTTAGGTATGTTTTGATTTTTGCTAGTTGGGCATTATTTATGTATGTAATAGCCTTGGTGAGTTTTCATAGTATTTCTTCTAATCACATGGTTTGTCACGCTTTGTCTAGTGTTGTACCAATTGTATGACCTAGGGTTAATTTGAGGTTTGGGAGAAGTCGGTGGATTAATATTGGGCAATAGCCTAGCATGTTAAAGGAGTAGAATAGTAAGGCTATAGGTGTATCTTTAACTTGTTCCTCGTTCAATGTAGAAACTCATTTTGCTATGAGGAACCCAATAATGATAATTATGACAGCTGATAGTTTGAGGTACATTGGTATTGTTAAGGTTGGCGTTTTTTCAGGGATTATATTATGTCAAATGATGAATCCCATGAAAATGCTTCCTCAAGCAAGTCGTTTGATTGGCTTAAGCACTGTGGGTGCGTCTTCAGTTGGCATGATCTTTGGGTTAATTAGTCCTGGCCCTAGCGTCACGTGATATATTAGCCGATAGCTGTAAGCTGCGGTGAATGACGCGGCAATGAGTGTGAGGAGGATGGTAAGGATGCTTAGTTTCGATGTAACAAGAGATTCGAGGATGGCGTCCTTTGAGTAGAACCCGGCTAGAAACGGAATGCCTGATAGTGCTATATTACCAATGAGGAGGTATGTTGTGGTGGTGGGTATTAAAGTTATGAGATTCCCTATTTTCCGAATGTCCTGTTCGTCTTTTAGTTTGTGAATAATTACTCCAGAGCACAGGAACAGTATGGCTTTGAAGAAGGCGTGGGTGCAAATATGGAAGAATGCCAGTTGAGGTTGGTTTAGGCCGATGGCTATCATCATTAGTCCTAGTTGACTTGATGTTGAGAAGGCCACGATTTTCTTGATATCATTTTGGGTTAGGGCACAGGCGGCTGAAAATAGTGTCGTTACTAATCCGAGGTATAAACAAGCTATTAGGGCTGCATTGTTATTTTGCATAATAGGGTGTAGGCGGATTAATAAGAAAATGCCAGCGACGACCATGGTGCTTGAATGTAGTAGGGCAGACACTGGCGTTGGGCCTTCCATGGCGGCGGGGAGTCAAGGGTGAAGTGTGAATTGGGCTGATTTTCCCATGGCTGCTAAGATAATACCTGCTAGTGGGATTATGGAGTTGTGCATTTCTGATTCTGTAAGAATTTCTTGAATATTTCACGAGTTCATTTGTGTGGCGAATCATGCAATGGCTATAATAAATCCAATGTCACCCACTCGGTTATAGATAATGGCTTGGAGGGCTGATGTGTTAGCGTCTGCCCGTCCAGATCATCATCCGATTAGTAGGAATGATATGATTCCAACTCCTTCTCAGCCAATAAATAATTGAAATATGTTATTGGCTGTGACTAGAGTAATTATGGCCACTAAGAATAGGAGTAGGTATTTAAAGAATCGGTCTTTGTTGGGGTCAGCATGCATATACCATAGTGCGAACTCTAGGATTGATCAAGCCACAAATAGGGCGACTGGTGTAAAAATTAGGGAGTAGTGGTCGAAGTTGAATCCTAAAAAAATATCAATTGTGTAAATACTGGTTCAATATCAGCTTGTGGACACATTCTCTATTCCCTGATTAATGAAAATTATTAATGCGGTGAAGCTGATGTAAAATGAGTGATTAACGGCAGTTTTAATTTTTATGGCTAATTGGTTCGGCTTTTTTAGTTTGGGTAGTGTTTTCACTAGTGGGTATACTAATATTGTGATTGATAGTAGTATTAGTGATGTTAAGGTGTGTGTCATAACTTCCACTTGGATTTGCACCAAGAGTTTTTGGTTCCTAAGACCAGTGGATAGACTATTATCCTTTAGAAGTGCTAAGAAGCCACGGAGTTTAACCATGGTTTTTAAGTGTTAGCAGTACTTATCATTTTCGGTCTTCCTTGGCAAGTTAGATGATTTTAACATCTGATGTTAGAGTCACGATCTAAGGTTTTACTTAAACTAAACTTACTAGTAACATCATCCTAGTAGTAGTTCTGGTTTTGTTACAAGTAGGATAATGGGGATTAGGTGTAAGGCCATTAACAGGTGTTCCCGAGTGTGATAGGGTAGTAGGTTTGTAATGTGACCTGGTATTTGGCCCCGCTGCGTTATTAGAAACATGTATAATGAGTAGCTTGCTGTGATTAGTGTTCCTGTCCCCGTAAGTGTGATTGTTAATGGGGATCAGTTAAGTATTGTTGTAATGATCGTTAATTCTCCAACTAAATTAGGTAGTGGGGGGAGTGCTATATTAGCTAAATTGGCAACAAATCATCATGCTGCTGATAGTGGTAAAATTATTTGTAGTCCTCGAACAAGAATTATAGTTCGGCTGTGAATTCGTTCGTATGTGGTGTTAGCTAGGCAGAATAACATTGAAGATGTTAGCCCGTGGGCAATTATTAGAGCAATTGCTCCTGAGAACCCTCATGTGGTTTGAATTAGAATTCCCCCCACTACTAAACCCATATGGCTTACGGATGAGTAGGCAATTAAAGATTTTAGATCTGTTTGTCGTAAGCAGATTAACCCTGTCATAATAATTCCCCACAGGGCTAATACGATGAAGGGATATGTTAGTTCTTTATTGAATGCGCCTAACACTGTTATTATTCGTATTATACCGTACCCTCCAAGTTTTAGTAAGATTGCTGCTAGTACTATTGACCCTGCTACGGGGGCTTCAACATGTGCTTTGGGTAGTCAGAGATGCACTCCGTAGAGTGGTATTTTTACTAAAAATGCGATTAAGCAGCTGGCTCATCAGATTTTATGGCTTCAGGAGTCGTGTGTAAGTGGTTGTGTGTACTGGAGAATTAGTATTGATAGTGTCCCTGTGTTTTGTTGAAGGATGAGTAACGCAATTAAGAGAGGTAGAGAGCCTGCAAGCGTGTAAAACAGAAAGTAAATTCCTGCGCTTAGCCGTTCGGCTTGATTCCCTCACCGAGTAATGATGATTAGGGTCGGGATTAATGTAGCTTCAAATATAATATAGAATATGATGATTTCTGTAGCGCCGAAAGCCATAATTAGGAAGGTCTGAAGAGAAGTAAGAAGTGAGATATACAGGCGTTGGCGGTTGACAGGTTCGGGGCTAATGTGGTTTTGGCTGGCTAGAATTATTAGTGGGAGCAATCAGCATGTTAATACTAGGAATGGGGTTGATAGTGGGTCTGTGGCCAGATATGGGCTGGATGTAGCTCACCCTGTTTCCGATATTCATTTAACCCACGATAAGCTAATAAAGGCAATCAAAAAGCTGTGGGCTGTTGTGGCTGTTCATAGGAACTTTGCTGGGGTGATTCAGATTGTTGGGAATAGTATAATGGTTGGGATAAGTACTTTTAACATTGTAGCAGGTTAAGGTTTTGTAGGTGGTCCGTCCCGTGAGTTCGGGCAGTGGCAACTAGTAATGCAAGGCCTGTGCTCGCTTCACATGCGGAGAAGGCCAGAAGTAGTATGGGTGTGGAGGAGAATCCTGTTGACTCAAATTGAAGGGCTCATAGGGCTAGCGCAATAAATAGAGACAGTATTATACCCTCCAAGCATAAGAGTGCGGATAGTAAATGTATGCGATTGAATGTTAATCCTATTAATCCCAGGGTAAACGCTGATGTGAAGCTGAAATGTACTGGTGTCATAAGGGAGTTGTGGATTTTAACCACAATTTTCTGAGCCGAAATCAGAGGTCTTATTTTGGACTAACTCTCTATTCTGCTCATTCTAGGCCCCCCTGGGTTCATTCATAGATTAGACCTATGGTGAGTAAAACTAGAATTGTTGTGGTTCACAGGAGTGTCTCATTTGGGTTATAGAGCTGGTCTCCTCATGGTAGGGGGAGGAGTAGAGCAATTTCTAGGTCAAATAAAAGAAACAAGATTGCCACTAGAAAAAATTGTAGTGAGAATGGAAGTCGGGCGGATCCTAGTGGGTCAAATCCACATTCGTATGGTGATAGTTTTTCTGTGTCTGGGTCTATTTGTGGGAGTCAGAATGAGATAAGTGCTAGGATTGATGGCACAATTAGTGCGATAGCGATGATAGTTGTAATTAGGTTTATTATCTTTCCTTGGAGTTGAACCAAGATCGAGTGGGTGGAGGCCACTTGTACTAAGTTTATACTAAAAAGATTATGAGCCTCATCAATAAATGGATACATAAAGGAATAGTCAAACTACATCAACGAAGTGTCAATATCATGCTGCGGCTTCAAAGCCAAAATGGTGGTCTGATGTAAAGTGATATTGAATTTGGCGCAGAAGGCATACAGCTAGAAAGGTTGATCCAACGATAACATGTAGTCCGTGGAATCCTGTGGCTACAAAGAATGTCGATCCGTAGACCCCATCTGCGATAGTGAAGGGTGCCTCATAGTATTCTATTGCTTGGAGGACAGTGAAGTATAACCCTAAAATAATTGTTAGTGTAAGAGATTGAATGGCTTGCTTTCGTTCTCCCTCTATAATGCTGTGGTGGGCTCATGTTACCGTTACTCCTGATGCTAATAATACTGCTGTATTTAGTAGTGGAACTTCGAATGGGTCCAAGGTGATAACCCCTGTTGGTGGTCAGCACCCTCCTAGCTCCGGCGTTGGGGCCAGGCTTGAATGGTAGAAGGCTCAGAAAAAGCCTAGAAAAAAGAACACTTCTGAGGTAATAAAAAGGATTATTCCATATCGGAGTCCTTTTTGTACTGGTGGGGTATGGTGGCCTTGGAACGTCCCTTCTCGGATAACATCTCGTCATCATTGAATTATAGTAAGAATCAGTAGTATTAAGCCAAGGCTTATAAGTGTTATTGAGTTGAAGTGAAATCAAATGGCTAGGCCTGATGTTATTAGTAGGGCGCCTATGGCTCCTGTTAGTGGCCATGGGCTTGGGTCGACTATATGGTATGCATGTGCTTGGTGGGCCATTAGATGTTTTCTTGAAGATATAGGCTTAATAAAAGGATGAACACGTAGGCCTGAATTATGGCCACCGCTACTTCTAGAAGTGTAAGTAGAACAAGAACTGTAGATGTTAATAGTGCAACTGAGGGCATTAGTGGTAGTAGAACGAATACAGCTGTTGAGATTAGTTGAATCAATAGGTGGCCGGCAGTTAAATTGGCTGTAAGTCGTACACCTAGGGCTAGCGGCCGGATAAATAGGCTAATTGTTTCGATAATTACCAAGACTGGAATAAGGAGTGTTGGTGTCCCTTCTGGTAAAAGGTGGCCTAAAGAGGCTGTTGGTTGATTTAATATACCGACAATTACTGTGGCGAGTCACAGTGGTACGGCGTACCCTAAGTTTATTGATAACTGTGTAGTTGGTGTAAAGGTGTATGGGAGTAGTCCAAGTAGGTTTATTGAAATGATGAATAGTATTAATGAGGTAAATAAAAGTGCTCATTTGTGTCCCCCAATGTTTAATGGTATTAACTGGTCACTCACAAATCGGATAATTAATCATGTTTGAGACGTGTTGAATCGGTTGTTGGTTCATCGTGAGAGTGAATTTGGAAAAGGTAATGGTACTACTAGTGCGACATAGATTAGTGAGATTCCTAGAAATTTAGAGCTTGCAAATTGATCAAATAGGCTAATTATCATGGTCAGGTTCAGTTAAGGCTTTGGTATTTCTTAGTGTCCATTAGGGTTAGTTCATTTGGTTTAGTACGACCAAAGACTTTAGTTGGGGTGAGGAAAACTACAATTTCACATGAAAAAGTTAGGATTATAAATCAAGGAATGGGATTTAGTTGGGGCATATTCACTAGAGGTGGTCGTTAATCACCAAAGTTTGGCTTAAAAGGCCAATGCTTATCCGGTTTTAGCTTTCTAGTGAGGCGTCTTTCCGTATCATTGCAGGTCATTTTTCAAAGGTCTCTAGTGGTACTGCTTCAATTACAATTGGTATAAAGCTGTGATTAGCTCCGCAAATTTCTGAGCATTGTCCGTAGTAAACACCAGGTCGTGATACAATGAAGGCAGTTTGGTTAAGTCGCCCAGGTACTGCGTCTATTTTTACACCCAGTGATGGTACGGCTCAGGAGTGGAGGACGTCTTCGGCAGACACTAGGACACGAATTGGGGATTCTTGGGGGACTACTACTCGATAGTCAGTCTCTAAAAGTCGGAACTGTCCTGGGGTTAAGTCTTGGGTTGAGACCATATACGAATCAAAGCCTAGGTTTAAATAATCTGTATATTCATAGCTTCAATATCACTGGTGCCCCATGGCCTTTAGTGTTATATGGGGGTCATTGGTTTCGTCTATAAGGTATAAAATTCGTAAGGATGGGAGGGCAATTAGGATTAAAATGATAGCGGGTAGAACGGTTCACACGATTTCAATTATTTGGGAGTCTAAAATTAGTTTGTTGGTTAGTTTAGTTGAGACTATTGCTACAATAATATAAAGTACTAGGGTGCTAATTAAAAATACAATTATTAAAGCATGATCGTGGAAGTTTAAAAGTTCTTCTATAACAGGTGATGCTGCGTCTTGGAAGCCTAGTTGGGTGGGGTGTGCCATGATTTGGAGGTGTACGGGGCTTTAACCCATAATTTCACCTTGACAAGGTGATGTAATTTGTTTTACTAACATCTCTAAGAAGGTGGTAGAGTGGTTATACAGCCGGCTTGAAACCGGTATATGGGGGTTCAATTCCCTCCCTTCTCGTTAATTAGGTTGAGTTATAACAAATGCGGGTTCTTCAAATGTGTGGTATGGTGGGGGGCAGCCATGAAGTCATTCTACGTTTGTAGAAGTTAATTCTACAGATAGTACTTCTCGTTTTGTGGTGAAGGCTTCTCAAATAATAAACAGAAACATAATTACTGCAGCTAAAGAAATTAATGACCCAATAGATGAGACTGTGTTTCATAGGGCATAGGCGTCAGGGTAATCAGAGTATCGTCGAGGCATGCCGGCTAATCCAAGGAAGTGTTGGGGGAAGAATGTAAGGTTTACACCAATGAATATTACTCCGAAGTGGATTTTTGTTCAAACGCTATTTAGGGTGTATCCTGTGAATAGTGGGAATCAATGGACAAAACCTGCTATGATGGCGAATACGGCGCCTATTGATAACACATAATGGAAGTGTGCGACAACGTAATAGGTGTCATGAAGAACAATATCTAGTGAAGAGTTAGCTAGAATGATTCCTGTTAGTCCACCCACTGTGAATAAGAAGATGAAGCCTAGTGCTCATAGTATGGGTGTCTCTCATTTGATAGCGCCGCCATGAAGGGTTGCTAACCAGCTAAACACTTTTACTCCCGTTGGGATGGCAATGATTATTGTTGCTGATGTAAAGTATGCGCGGGTGTCAACGTCCATGCCAACGGTAAACATGTGGTGGGCTCATACAATAAACCCTAGAAGGCCGATGGCTATTATAGCCCATACCATGCCCATGTACCCGAATGGTTCTTTTTTTCCTGCGTAGTAGGCTACAACATGGGAAATAATTCCGAACCCTGGTAGAATAAGAATATAAACTTCTGGGTGCCCAAAGAATCAGAAAAGGTGTTGGTAAAGGATTGGGTCTCCTCCCCCGGCCGGATCAAAGAAGGTGGTATTTAGGTTTCGGTCTGTAAGAAGCATTGTAATTCCAGCAGCTAGGACTGGTAGTGATAGGAGCAGGAGAACAGCAGTAATTAATACTGCTCATACGAACAGTGGGGTTTGGTATTGATTGATAGCTGGTGGTTTTATATTAATGATTGTTGTGATAAAATTAATAGCCCCCAGAATTGACGAGACACCCGCCAAATGAAGTGAGAAGATTGTTAGGTCTACTGAGGCTCCTGCATGGGCAAGATTACCTGCCAGGGGTGGGTACACTGTTCACCCTGTCCCGGCGCCGGCTTCGACACCAGAAGAGGCTGACAATAGAAGAAATGATGGGGGAAGAAGTCAGAAGCTTATGTTATTCATTCGTGGGAATGCCATATCTGGTGCCCCAATCATTAGCGGGACTAATCAGTTACCAAATCCCCCAATTAATATTGGCATAACTATAAAGAAAATTATAACAAAAGCATGGGCAGTTACGATTACATTATAAATTTGGTCATCCCCCAGTAGTGACCCCGGCTGGTTAAGCTCAGCGCGAATAAGAAGACTAAGGGCGGTCCCAACTATTCCTGCTCAGGCACCAAATACGAAATAAAGGGTGCCAATGTCTTTGTGGTTGGTGGAGAAGAATCAACGTGTAATTATCACAGGTAGGGTGGCCGAGTGTTAGGCGGCGGTTTGTAGCACCGTGTACAGAGGTTTAATCCCTCTCTCTATCAGGCCTTGTGGTGTATCACATACTAAATTGCAAATTTAGAGTCGCAGATTACAACTCTGCCGGGGCTTTACCCGCCTTTTTTCTAATCAGGCGGGGAAAGTAGGTGGACGCTCGCTGGTTTGAGCGCTTAACTGTTAATTAAGATCTTGTAGGATCGAGGCCTTCCCATCTAGAGGGGCCTTAGTTTAATTAAAACGTTTGATTTGCAATCATAAGATGTAGAGTAAAATCTGCAGGTCCTAATTCGAGATCTAGAAGGCTCTAACTTCTGCTTAAAGCTTTGAAGGCTTTTAGTCTTTAGTATCTTAAGCTCTTAGGAGGCTAGAGTAATTATAGTTGGAGTTAGTGGCAGCAACCCTAGGGTGGGGACGATCGTCATTGCTAGAGGCAGTAAGCTTTGGGTTGTTTTGGCCCGTCATGGGGCTGTTGCGTTAGTTGTATTGGGATTGATGGTTAGTGTTGTTGTGTAACACAACCGTAGGTAAAAATATAGGCTCAGTAGGGCCATTATAACCATCATCGTGGCTGTGAGTGGGAGGCCCTGCTTTGCTAGTTCTTGGGTAATAAGTCATTTTGGTGCAAACCCCGTCATGGGTGGAAGTCCCCCTAGTGATAGCAGGATCAAAGGAGTAACCGCTGCTAGCGTTGGGTTTTTAGATCAAGTTATTGATAGTGTACTAATTTTTGTTGTATTTAGTGCTTTTAGCGCAAGAAATGTTGCGGATGTTATGATAATATAGGTAATTAAGGCAATAATAGTTAGTTGTGGGGTGTATTTAATAATAATTATTATTCAGCCCATGTGGGCAATTGATGAGTAGGCTAGGATTTTTCGTAGCTGAGTCTGATTGAGTCCTCCCCATCCACCAATTAGTGTTGATGAAACTCCTAGAAATGTCAACAGGGCGGGGTTTGTATTTTGGGCTACTTGGATAATTAGGGCGAATGGGGCTATTTTTTGTCACGTTGATAGGATTAGTCCTGTTGGTAGGCTTAGTCCTTGGAGAACCTCTGGGAGTCAGAAGTGCATTGGGGCTAACCCAATCTTTAGTGCTAGTGCTGATATAGTTAGTATGTTAATAACTGGGTCTGATACATTATTAATGCTCCATTCTCCCACAAGTCAGGCGTTTGTTGCGCTTGCGAATAGAATTATTGCCGCTGCAGTGGCTTGGATAAGAAAGTACTTTGTGGTTGCTTCTACTGCACGTGGGTGGTGCTCTTGGGCTATTAGCGGGGTGATTGCTAGGGTGTTGATTTCCAGGCCTATTCAAGCTAGTAGTCAGTGTGAGCTGGCAAATGTTATTGTGGTTCCTAGTCCTAGACTAAATAGTAGGGTTACTATTACATAGGGATTCATTGATGTGGGAGGGGTTTTAACCCTCATTTTAGGGGTATGGGCCCTAAAGCTTTTTTAGCTGACTATGTCTTAGAAGGTGGTGTAAAGGAAGCACTAAGAGTTTTGATCTCTTTGGTATAGGTTCAAATCCTTTCTTTCTAAGAACTGAGGGGAATTTAACCCCTGTGGTTCACTCTATCAAAGTGGTCCTTCAGCATTCGGGCACAGTTCTTGGGTTATAGTTGTGGTGGGAGGCTTGCCATCGCAATTGGCAGGGCTGTGTGTCATAGGATGAAGGCCAATGTAATCGGGAGGAAGTTTTTTCAGATAAGATGTATAAGTCGATCATATCGGAATCGTGGGTATGAGGCCCGTACCCATAGGAATAATGTAGCGAGCAATGCAGTTTTAGTTATAATGTAAACTGTTGATAGCTCTGGGGCATTTGGTAAATATGATGTTCCCAGAAATAAGATGGCTGATAGGGTGTTTATTAGGAGGATGTTGGCGTATTCAGCTAAGAAGAATAATGCGAAAGGCCCTCCTGCGTATTCTACATTAAATCCTGACACTAACTCTGACTCCCCCTCTGTTAGGTCGAATGGGGCTCGGTTGGTTTCTGCCAGGGTTGAAATATACCACATTATGGCTAATGGTCAAGCCGGGACCAATAATCAGATCTTTTCTTGTGTTGTGCTTAGGGTTTGCAGGGAGTAACCCCCCGAGAAAATTATAATGGATAGGACGATTAGCCCTAGACTTACTTCATAGGAGATTGTTTGGGCTACGGCTCGTAAGGCACCGACTAGTGCATATTTCGAGTTTGATGCTCATCCGGACCCTAAAATAGAGTACACTGCTAGGCTTGATAGTGCTAGAATAAATAATATGCCCAAGTTCAAGTTTGTCATGGGGTGTGGGAGTGGTATAGGGGTCCACATTAGTATTGCTAGGGTCAGTGCGAGGATAGGTGTGATTATAAATATGATGGGAGATGACGATGATGGGCGAACTGGTTCTTTAATGAATAGCTTGATTCCATCGGCGATTGGTTGAATTATGCCGTATGGTCCTACTACATTAGGTCCCTTTCGGAATTGTATATATCCCAGCACCTTTCGTTCAATTAATGTCAAAAATGCCACCGCCAGCAGAACAAATACGACATAAATTAATGGGTTAATTAGTTGGCTCGTTAGGGTATTAATCATTAGTTGGGGAGAGGATTTGAACCTCTGTTGAAAGGGCTTAGGCCTTTTGCAATTACCATGCTCTGCCACCCTAACAATCCCTTATTTAGGGGTTGGTTTATGCCTTTTCATCATTTAATTTATTTGATTTCATTGGTTTGAAGTAGGGCGTGCTTTCAGGATGGGCCCTCTTTTTCCGGTCCTTTCGTACTAGGAAAAGTAGCGTTACAGATAGAAACTGACCTGGATTACTCCGGTCTGAACTCAGATCACGTAGGACTTTAATCGTTGAACAAACGAACCCTTAATAGCGGCTGCACCACTAGGATGTCCTGATCCAACATCGAGGTCGTAAACCCTCTCTTTGATATGGGCTCTGGAAGAGGATTGCGCTGTTATCCCTTGGGTAACTTGGTTCGTTGATCGGTTTATAGCCGGGTCATACTTGGTCAGATGTTCTGTTGCTTAGAGATGTTCCTCTTGGCTTTGAATTTTTTTCAGTCCACTCGGAGGTTGCTTTCTTCTCCGTGGTCGCCCCAACCGAAGGCAGAGTCTCACTATCCTTGAGTTTTAGATGTTTGTGAGTTCGTTTAACATGGGTGGGTCTTGTGCCTTAAGCTCCAAAGGGTCTTCTCGTCTTGTATTATTATATCCGCCTCTGCACGGATAGGTCAATTTCACTGACTGGAAAAGGGAGACAGTTAAGCCCTCGTTTAACCATTCATACATGTCCCTATTTAGAGGACTAGTGATTGCGCTACCTTCGCACGGTTAGGATACCGCGGCCGTTGAACTTGTAGTCACTGGGCAGGCTGGACCTCCTATGTTAGATGTTGCAGGAGGCGATGTTTTTGGTAAACAGGCGGAGCTTGGGTTTGCCGAGTTCCTTCCTTATCTTTTAGTCTTTCCTTTATGCACTCCAGTGTAGGGGTAACGATCATTTGTTTTGGGTTTTTCTTGATTATTATGTTCTTCATAGTTCCCTCTTTGTTTGGGTTCGTTAATCATCAGCGGTTCTTCCGATCTGGTTTACACTTGTGCTTGGAGAAGGTAATGCTCTTCTTGTTACTCATTCTAGCATAATCTCTTCCATGGGTGCATGGAATGGCCTAGTATTTTAGGGGAAGTAAGATTGTTTATAAGAATAATAAATTTTTACTTGTTTGAGCTTTGACGCTTTCTGTTTAGGTGGCTGCTTTTAGGCCCACTGGGATGATATTTTGTTAATATTATGATCTTTATTCTCCTGACAAGATTGTATTCTTTCTTTAAGGGGCTGTACCTCCTTAAATTAACTCTCGTATTTTTCTCATGGGTCGTAATAGTATTTTTAATTGATTTGGGTTTTACGAGGCTGAACTCATATTCATTTTCTAGGCAACCAGCTATCACCAAGTTCGATAGGTCTGTCACTCCTACCCGGAGCTCTTTCCACTCTTTTGCCACAGAGGTGGGTTTGCCCTACTTTTGTATAGGCTGTCTCGGGGTAGCTCACTTGGTTTCGGGGTCTCAAACTAAAGCTCTCTTTGCTTGGGTGGACTTGCTAAATCATGATGCAAAAGGTACAAGATCTAGTCTTTGATTTTTACGGCTTCTATGGTTTGTTTCATTTCTCTTTCAACTTTCCCTTGCGGTACTTTTTCTATTGCTTTAAATTATGGCCTTTTCTGTCTCCCATACTAAGGTGTGGAATGATTTAGTTAATTGTTTTAATGTTATGTTTTGGTTATTTATAGTGTAAAGTTACTTTGATAATTAAGCTAGTTTTTTGGCTCAGAGCGAACCGATTTGCACGGATATCTTCACGGTGTAAGTGGGAAGCTATACTGTTTAGCTACACTCTGGGTTTGTCCAAGTGCACCTTCCGGTACACTTACCTTGTTACGACTTGCCTCCCCTTGTCCATGTTTTAGGTTTAAGTAGGTTCTGTTTATAGTGACTGGGGAGAGTGACGGGCGGTGTGTACGTGCCTCATGGCCGAGTTCAATAGGACTCTCTATTTCCTTTTTACTGCTAAATCCTCCTTCAAGTAGTATTTCATGTTACAGATTCGTAGTATTCTGCTTTAGAAAATGTAGCCCATTTCTTCCCATTTCGTTGGCTGCACCTCGACCTGACGTTTTGAGTAGTACTCTTTTTGCTTACTTTTAATCCTTCACAGGGTGAGCTGGCGACGGTGGTATATAGACTGGATTGGCTAGAAATGGTGAGGTTTAACGGGGATTGTCGGTTATAGAACAGGCTCCTCTAGGGGGATTTAAGGCACCGTCAGGTCCTTTGGGTTTTAAGCTGTTGCTCGTAATATTTGGGCGGACTGTGTTGTGTATGTATGTCTTGGTTTACAGCTGAGCATAGTGGGGTATCTAATCCCAGTTTGTTTCTTAGCTTTCGTGGGATCGGGTGTTTTTGTTAAAGCAACTTTCGTGTTTGGGTTTCGGACTCCTGGTAGCGTATAACGGCCGAAGGGTCATTTGGCTTTATTTTTATTTTCCTAACCACTCTTTACGCCGTAGTGCTATCAACTAGGGCTATTCGTTTAACCGCGGTTGCTGGCACGAATTTTACCGGCCCTCTTAGCCTCGACTAGGTCGGGTTTTCACCCATGGCTTAATGTTTATCACTGCTGAGTTCCCTTGGGGGTGTGGCATGCCTAGGCGTCTTGGGCTAATGGGTTTGTTCCTGATACCTACTCCTGTTCCACTAACTGGTGGTGAGGGCGTATTCACGGGGTTGCGGAGACTTGCATGTGTAAGTTGGGCTAAGGCTGATATAAAGGTTGGGACCACGTCTTTTTGCGTGCGGGGTTTTTTAGGACCCATCTTAGCATTTTCAGTGCCATGCTTTATGTTAAGCTACGCT